GATAAAATATACTAAACTCAAAAGGCTGAAGCCTTATATCTTGTCTTTATTCGTTTTTCAAAAGTTTTTTAGAATTTACTAACCCCTAAACCAAAGCATTCTTTTTTTACATATCCTAAGAGTGAAGCTGAAGCAATTTATAGTTCATATTGATTAGCCCCAAACAACAGGTTTGTTAATTTCTGAAATGAACCGATTTTTCGATTCAAATTCTTCAACTATTTTCTTTTACAAATATTTTTTTTATGACTTTTTTATGACTTATTTGTTTGTCGCACAAAAAAACTTTTTGAGTTTCCGGTAGAAAGAGATTTCCCCAATGACAACGCTTTTAAGGCTGCCCAATATCCCTTCCCCTTCCAAATATTTTTACGAATACGCTTTTTTGATATAGAAGTACGTTTTTTTGGAACTGCCATTTTAAAATTAAGAGGTTACTCGTTGTTATAGTTGGATGTGAAAGACATCTATTGGTCAAAACGAAGCTATTCATTATCTAGTTATTCTATAGATAGATTCTATTATCTTAAAAAAAAAAATAATAAAAATATAGATTAAGAGATATACAAAAATTCTAAAAAGGCTTACTCGAAAAAGAGCATGGTATGTCATTTTTTTAAACAAAAATTTTTCTATATATATAATATTTGTAAGAAAGACGCATTTTATTGATTAGTATCTTTCTTTGTTGTTCTTTATGATTCACATCCATATCTCTAGAATTCGCTGTTGTACTATAGAAAGAAAATTTAGTGGAACAAAGGATTTAAAAAAGAACTTCTATTTAGAACTCTGTGCATTTTTGTATTCGACTTTTCAGTTATACAGAATAAAATACACCAAAGATTTTAAGAATCCCATTCCCATTGACTAAAGAAAACTAGTAATTAAATGAATTAATCTGTTAAAAGATACATGATTTGATAAAATAAATCTTAGTGATTTTTTTTAAGCCCTTTCCTTTCCTTTCAATAATCAATAAATAGAAAAATAGATCTTATCTAATAAATCTTAGAAATAATGTCAGATATTATAGCGTTTCCTATAAATATTTTTTAGAAAAATGGAAAAGAATCTAAAAATTTGATAATGAAACCCATTAATGATTTGGAATAAATTAACTAAAAAGCGAGTTCTTATTGCATTAGTACAACCTTTTACCTTTGTTAATCCTATGAATCATATTGATTCATATCATAATAAAGTACTCTTTTTAGTGTAATTTTTTATCCTTACTTTATGAATCTAAAGTGCTCTAATACTAATAATAATTTTCATTTTTGGTATTAAAAAAAATCCTAGTTAATAACTAAATATTCGCTTTATGAGCAAGTTGGTCATATCAGTTACCCAACTGTAACTTTCTTTATTTGAATATTTGAAGGATTTTGGAAAGACTCAGAATAAGTAAGAATATATAAAATTCGAAAATTCTCTTTAAGTTAGTACATCTCTTGATTTTTTTTATTGACTCCTTTTGAAATTGAAAGGAGGTAGGATCCCGTAAATCGGAAATAATTAATTAAGAATAAAAAACTTTTTTTATGGAACAGACATATCAATATGCGTGGATAATACCTTTCTTTCCACTTCCAGTTCCTATGTTAATAGGAGTGGGACTTATTCTTTTTCCGTCGGCAACAAAAAGCCTTCGCCGTATGTGGGCTTTTCAAAGTGTTTTATTGTTAAGTATAGTCATTACTTTTTCGATCAATCTGTCTATTCAACAAATTTATGGCAGTTCTATCTATCAATATGTATGGTCTTGGACCATCAATAATGATTTTTCTTTAGAATTCGGTTACTTGATCGACCCACTTACTTCTATTATGTCAATATTAATCACTACTATTGGAATTATGGTTCTTGTTTATAGTGATAATTATATGTCTTATGATCAAGGATATTTAAGATTTTTCGCTTATATGAGTTTTTTCAGTACTTCTATGTTAGGATTAGTTACTAGTTCTAATTTGATACAAATTTATATTTTTTGGGAATTGGTCGGAATGTGTTCGTATCTATTAATAGGGTTTTGGTTCACACGGCCTGTTGCGGCAAATGCTTGCCAAAAGGCATTTGTAACTAATCGTGTTGGGGATTTTGGTTTATTATTGGGAATTTTAGGTTTTTATTGGATAACAGGGAGTTTCGAATTTCGAGATTTATTCAAAATATTCAATAACTTGATTTCTAATAATAATAATGAAGTCAATTTTTTATTTGTTACTTTGTGTGCCGGTCTTTTATTTGCCGGTGCGGTTGCTAAATCGGCACAATTTCCCCTTCATGTATGGTTGCCGGATGCCATGGAGGGGCCTACTCCTATTTCGGCTCTTATACATGCTGCTACTATGGTAGCCGCGGGCATTTTTCTTGTAGCTCGGCTTATTCCTCTTTTCATAGTCATCCCTCACATAATGAATTTCATCTCTTTGGTAGGAATAATAACAATATTATTCGGAGCTACTTTTGCCCTAGCTCAAAAAGACATTAAAAG